CTTCAACCCCGATTTCCTCGATCCTTCATCTGGCTGGACTGTCGATAGAGTAAGCTGGATGTGCTATTCGATCTTGTAACCCACGATCGAGAAAGAGAATGTCCTCTCAAGGCAGATCTTTCAACCGCCTCCTTGAAAGCCGACGCCTGGATCACCTGGCATTCCTCTAGTTAACCTGTCGCGGGGTAGGGAGGTCCCTCTAGTTCAGAACCTTTCTCCCCTCCCCTGATTCTACTTTTGGCAGGCCATGGTGCTTGTGGGCTCTCTCCCGCTTATTCATTAGGGCGAGTGGATGGATGTCAAGGGAGGGGATCATAGTCTTTCAACTCATCTGGAATGTCACGGAACAGGGCCACGAAGCCGCTCCTTATCGCAAAGAAGAACATAAATAATAAGGGTATGCGAGTAAGCATGTCAGTGTCCGTACGAAAGCGGATTGCCTGAGGACACTCAAACTACTACAGTCTCTACTGCTTTAACCTACCCCACTCATTCACACGGTGCTAGAAGTCCAAAGCAAGAGGGTTGAGAATTGTGATCAGACACCAGCCAAGAGTTTTCCCATGAATTGGAGGGATGGATCACTGAGATACGAGGAGTGTGTCCTGTGAGGATGATGGACCTTAAACTCATGCACATACTCTCTCTCTCTCAGCCCTCTTGGGGATTAAGCAGTTCAGGTTTAGACCAGAACCTCGTGTGAACTATGAACCAACAAAAAGAAGAATGCTTTTGAGCTCTTGTTCGAGTTCTTCCTTGATGACTGGAAGGGGAGAATGAAGGCCTTTAATAGCTAACTATCGCTATAGTGCAAGGGAAAAACATAGCCCAAGCTCGCTATAGTATACGCAACCATTAAGTCAGCCGCCTACCTACCTGGAACGAAAGTCATAGGTAGGCGACCGATTTAGGGGTTTAGACTCGTTAAGCTCTTAGTTGCTTGGATCTCCTAAGTGCTCGTAGGAGTCTCCTTTGAACTACCAAACCCCCTCACTCCCCCCGATCCCCAGAACTCCAACTAGGCCAATTGCTTAATTATGACCTGAGGTAGCGAAGGAAGGTTCCCCAGAGGGGGCCGGGGTAGGAAGGAATGTTTAGAGATGGAGCGAAAGACCGCACTCGAGGCAGAGAGCGCTCGAAGACTTCCCCTCCTTATTAGGATGTAGATCGGGTAAGAAGCTCCAACTCCTCCTGTAGATCCTGTACCTGCTGGACCAGATTCGCCTTCCAATTCTGGGGAGTCCGATTCTTCCAGTATGTCGGATCTCACTGCACCCCTCCCAGAAGCCATCTCCGCAAGGGTGGATGAACTGCAGACCCGCGAGAAGGAGGTGGCAGAGATTGCCTCTTCTGGTGGGTATGGGCGGTTGCTGGAGGATGACCCCCATGTCTTGGGGCAATGGGTCCATTCGGTCACTCATATGCTCTCTCCCCTACAGCAGGAAGTTATCCAACCAACGCAATAAAATAAATAAGATGGAAAACTAACCTAGGGTTCCAAACCTTGTTTTTTAGTTATTATATAATATAAATAAGCAGCCCCCTTGCTCTAATAATAAGGCTATGAAGCCCTTCCTTCAGCTGGTTTTTGCCCCTTTACTAGGTTGGAGCTATGACTCTATCGACCCTTATTATTATTAAAAAGGGGAAAGGGTTCAGCTTGCTGCTCGCTTTCTCGCTTCCGAGAGGCGAAGGGAGCCTGACTTACGGTTTCCAAGCCTGGCGCGAAGCGAAGGGATTGGATTTCACCTATGATCAGATCAGTGGGCAACCATAGTTGACTTTTTTCGTGGTGTTGTTGAAATTTTTAAGTAGGCCTCGCTTTTCGGAGCTGCTCCCAGCTCACACTATGGTGGAGGAGGTGCCGTGAAGATCTAGATCTAGGAGTGCGAGCAGTACGAACTGAAAGGCTCCCATACTGTTTGGAGGGCAGGGGGCATAGATGCCAAACAAACCTGACCCCTATCTATCGTCGTAGAAGCTGTTCCTAGGAAAGATTATGGTTCTCGGGTATCCAATCAATTAATCCCCCAAACCGGGGAAGCTTAAGCGAAAATGAAAGAGTAGGGTAAGGGAAAAGGGGGGAAGCCACTAAATTGAAGGCTTCGCTCGCTCTAACGCTCGTTTAGTAGACAGCGAGTTGAGTGCATAAGCCCCTTTAGAGATAGGGGCGAGTACTACACGAGCTCGTAAGTCAAGTACGGAACGAGCCTTGTCTACGAAGCCTTTTAAAAAAGCCTCGTCTTGCTTGCTTCTGGCGAAGCTTAACGCACTAGATAAGATTCCGGTATGGTAGGAATACTACTTTTTTGGCCGACCAAACCATAGGAGCGATAGCGAAACCAAGCCGTATAAAGGCGAGCAGCCCTTATAGCAATAGCAAACGGCCTACTTATAGCCTTTTAGCCCTTTCCTATTTATTTTCCAGGGATTTTCTATAAAAAAGACCCATACGGGGATGTCAGTCTTACAATTCATTGACAGGGCCAGAAACGTTAAG